TCTTATTTTTGCAACTTTAGCCGCGGCTTATATAGGTGAATCCATGGAGGGCCATCATTGAAATAGTCTTTTCATTTTTTAGCTTAGCCCCGTCCGTGTGTCTCAAGATAATTAGTTCACTTAGGGAATTGGGGAAATATACAACTATGCCATAGACGACCTAGAGTAATAGCAAAAAAAGTACGTTGATATTCAAAAGGAAATAAATATAAAGGACCTTTTTCCTAAAATTGATTTTCCTTCACTTAATATCATACTTCTTATCAATGAATATTTGCTTTATCTTTCTATTGGTTAGCCCATCTCATTATTCTTATTAACTCCTTATTCAAAATCAAAACAATTTAAAAAAGAATTCTTCCCAAGAAGTCTTGTGCTATATGTTTACGACGGGTGATTCAATTAAATAAACTGAACGGGGAACTGATTCCCCGTTCAGTTTATTTAATTGAAGGATTTACCAAAATCTAAAAAAAAATTACATAAACTTAGATCAATCAAGTAATGATGTTTCTTTGAATATGCATATGTAATGATTTTCTTTATACATCTGGTAATGATTCGGTCTAAAAAATGAATCCATTTAGAAAGGACGAAAAGAATTTAATTAAAGGGATTCATAAAAAAATGAGCTGGGTAGGGGAGGGGGTCGTCGAACTAGGTATATATAATTGAATGACTATTAAGCCAACCCTTGTAGAAGTTTCGACGCTTGATTCTCAAATAAATACGGTTGAATCTAAGATGAATAGTTGGTTTACGTTCTAGAATAAAGACATGTATATGTGATATTAGACTAGTATCTCTTAGATTTCTATTTCATTTGACCTACTACTGAAATTTGTAATTTCGATCGGGATTCCAATACAATAGAAGTCCTTCCGTCTCGTTGTGACTGTGAATTGAATGAACAAACGGATGAAATCCAGAAAAATTCCAAATAACAGTTCGAACTAAGAAATGGAAGAACAAAAGTTGTATAGGAGTCACAAGAACTCTGTGGATGGAAACTCAAGATATCGAAGTAGTTCTGACGATTCAATAAATAATATTATTACTTGTACTTCAATTACTTCTCAATTCGATGGATGAATCCTAGCGATGGAATAATGAAGTTCTAATTCATTGATTGATTGTATCATTAACGATTTCTTTTTTTGTTACGAGGAACTTATCATGAATCCAATCATTTCTGCCGCTTCCGTTATTGCTGCTGGGTTGGCCGTAGGACTTGCTTCTATTGGACCTGGAGTTGGTCAAGGGACTGCTGCGGGTCAAGCTGTAGAGGGTATCGCGAGACAGCCTGAGGCGGAGGGAAAAATACGAGGCACTCTATTGCTTAGTCTAGCTTTTATGGAAGCTTTAACAATTTATGGATTGGTTGTGGCATTAGCACTTTTATTTGCGAATCCTTTTGTTTAATCTTATCTTATAAAAAAGATAAGACCTTGTCGTTTGCTTTTTCAAATTCTATCAAGATTTCCTCCCTACGATTACTTTTTCGTTGAGAAAATAACCTACAGGAAGGGCCGATGAAGAATTAGCATACTGACTCGCTTTCATCCTTTCAGTTCGTAGACCAAGGGAACTTTTTTAAGTGAGTCTTACTATCCCCATAATCCAAAAAGGGGGCGGTTCAGAATTGAGAACTAACTCAAAAATTTTTTGACTCGATTTCAGAAAAAGAAAAAAAAAAAGAGAGTAAATAAAAAGCGAGGTGAAGTGATACAAAAATAACTCTGTTCGGTTTTTTAGTCGATCTATAAGAGGAGAGCATATGAAAAACGTAACCGATTCTTTCCTTTCTTTGGGCCCCTGGCCGTCTGCTGGGAGTTTCGGGTTTAATACCGATATTTTTGCAACAAATCCAATAAATCTAAGTGTAGTGCTTGGTGTATTGATCTTTTTTGGAAAGGGAGTATGTGCGAGTTGTTTATTTCAAGAATAGGCTGGACCAACCAGCTGTACCCTTTAGTTTTCCTTAGAACTAGGAGAGAGGGGTGCATGATCTCGCGAATTACTTCTGAATCAATTAATAAATTCTCTGTAAGAACCATAGCATTTCGTGATTTATTGGTAAATCTACTTCGATTCTCTCTCAACCAATAATGCGGGACTATTAACATGGTTAAAGCAAACCGTTTGAAGTCAAGACACTGCATGGTACTCTTTCTATCACTATGTTAATTATAGAGATGTTTTCAAAATGAATATTGTATCGATATAGGATACTCATATTGATAAAATAATTTGAACTGTTTATTGTAAAAACGGGCATTTTCACCTTTTTAGCCAATGCTTAATTGACGACCTGTGTCTTAGTCAGAATATTTTTTGAAAAAAAAAAGAAACAACTTTGCTGACAATTACATATTTTTTTTTGATTTTGTCAGAAGAGTCCTCCGAATTTTTTTCGGCTTGCATAAGTTTCCATATCTTTTTGGAATATGAACAAAGAAGAGAGGATAAGCTCATTATATTCATAAAAAACACAAAAAAA